AGTAAGATGCCTGATTAAAGGGTTATTTTGATGTAATAAAAAAAGTAAATTGTTTACTCTTACTAAATTTAAATACAATTTTTGGAATTAAACCAAATCAAAAGAATTCAAAATTCTTTATGCATTATACATCTAATTGTAAAAAGATAAGCTAAATTAAGCTATTGGGCTCATAACTCATTTATGAAATAAATTCTCTTTTTAATTTTTTTAAATTCAAGAAATCTAATATTCTTTTCAACTATAGTTTTAAGAACAACTATAATATTATCATCATCAAATCTATTATTTTCATGAATAACAATAGAAATTAACTTAATCGTATTTTTACCCCTAATTTCCAAAAGAAAAAAAATAAAAGATCAAGTTATAAAGTATTTTATTATTCAAAGAATATCATCATCCATTTTATTATTGTCTATTATTTTAAAATTTAAAATTGAACCCCCATTCAACTTTGAATTATTATCAATAACAAGATTAATAATAAAAACAGGAATAATCCCTTTTCACTTCTGATTACCAACATTAATAGAAAAACTAACGTGAGAAAACTGTATAATTATAAATACATGACAAAAAATTTCACCAACAATTATAATTTGTCAAATAATTAAATTCAATATATTAATTCTTCCAATAATTATTTCGTTAATAATAGGAACAATTATAATAATAAAAAACTCATCAATAAAAAAAATTATAGCATTTTCATCAATTTATAATGCACCATGAATAATCTCTTCCATATATATTTCAAAATCAATATTTATAATATTTTTTTTATCATATTCAATTATTAACATAATATTAATAAATAAATTAAAAAAAAATAATATAATTTACTTAAATCAAGTAAATAAAAAAAGTTCAATAATAAAATTCAATATAATAATTAATTTAATTTCAATAAGAGGAATACCCCCCACAATAGGATTCTTCCCAAAATGAATAATTTTAATAAAAATTAACGAAATATCAATTTTAATATCAGTTTCAATAATTATTTCGTCAATAATATCTACATTTGTATACTTAAAGTTAATTTCACCAATATACTTATTACAAATAACAAAAAAAAAATTTTATAAATCAAAAAAATTTTATGAAATAGAATTTTCAATTAACTCTCTAAGAACAATAATATTTATTTTACTAAAACCTAATTAAAGGATTTAAGTTAAAATTTAAACTATTAACCTTCAAAGTTAAAAATATATTATTGTTGTAAGCCTTAGCTTACACAAAGCCCTTTCAGATTTGCAATCTAAACCCTAATTTAAGACTAATAAATAATAAGAGGTTTTAAACCTTAAATAAATTTACAATTCATTACTTTAATCAGACATCCTATTTGAAACATTCATGAAAAAATGAATGTTTTCAACAAACCACAAAGATATTGGTACTCTTTATTTTTTTTTTGGCTTATGATCAGGATTATTAGGAACAATAATAAGAATAATTATTCGAATAGAATTGTCACAACCAGGTTCAATAATTAAAAATGATCAACTATACAATACAATTGTGACATCCCATGCATTTATCATAATTTTTTTTATAGTTATACCTATTATAATTGGAGGATTTGGTAATTGAATAATTCCATTAATAATTGGAGCCCCAGATATAGCTTTCCCACGAATAAATAATTTAAGTTTTTGGCTTCTTCCAATATCAATTACTTTATTAATTTCAAGTTCAACAACAGGTTCAGGTTCAGGAACTGGATGAACAGTTTATCCCCCCCTTTCAGGACAAACTGCCCATTCAGGACCCTCAGTTGACCTAACAATTTTTTCTCTTCATATTGCAGGAATTAGATCAATTTTAGGAGCAATCAATTTTATTTCAACTATTATAAATATACGATCAAAAGGAATAAAAATAGAAAAAATCCCCCTTCTTTGTTGATCTGTACTAATTACAGCAATTCTATTAATTGTATCTTTACCAGTTCTAGCAGGTGCAATTACTATATTACTTATAGACCGAAATTTTAATTCATCATTTTTTGATCCATCAGGAGGAGGTGATCCAATTCTTTACCAACACTTATTTTGATTTTTTGGACATCCTGAAGTATACATTTTAATTTTACCTGGATTCGGATTAATTTCACAAATTATTATAATAGAAAGAGGGAAAAACATTACATTTGGACACCTAGGAATAATTTATGCAATAATCTCAATTGGAATTCTAGGATTTATTGTTTGAGCACACCATATATTTACAATTGGAATAGATGTTGATACACGAGCTTATTTTACATCAGCAACTATAGTTATTGCAGTACCTACAGGAATTAAAATCTTTAGATGAATCGCTACAATTCAAGGTTCATACAAAATTAATTCCCCCCAAATAATATGATCTATAGGATTTGTATTCCTATTTACAATAGGAGGATTAACAGGAGTAATCCTAGCCAATTCATCAATTGACATTATTATTCATGATACATATTATGTTGTAGCTCATTTTCATTATGTTTTATCTATAGGTGCAGTATTTGCAATTATAGGAAGTATTATTCACTGATTTCCACTAATAACAGGAATATTAATAAACAAAAAATGATTAAAAATCCAATTCTTTTTAATATTTATAGGAGTAAATATAACATTTTTTCCACAACATTTTTTAGGACTAGCAGGAATACCTCGACGATACTCAGATTACCCTGACAATATATTTTTATGAAATATTGTTTCATCTACAGGATCAATAATATCAACTTTAAGAATTATAATATTCATATTCATTATTTGAGAAACAATCTTATTTAAACGAATAGTAATTTTTAAAAATAATAATTTATCTTCAATTGAATGAATTTTTGAAACTCCTCCATCAGAACATTCATTTAATGAGTTACCAATTATTAATAAGTTCTAAGAGTGGCAGAATACAGTGCCATGAGCTTAAAATTCATTTATGAATATAAATATTTCCTTAGAAATAACTACATGAATAAAAATAAACTTTATAAATAGAGCAAGACCAATTATAGAACAATTAATTATATTTCATGACTATACAATAATTATTATTATTTCAATCTTATCAATAGTAATAATGATAATAATTATACTAAAATTTAATAAATTTAAAACACGAAATATTCTAGAAAATCAAAATCTTGAAACTTTATGAACTATTATTCCAACAATTATATTAGTATTTATTGCAATACCATCACTAAAAATTTTATATATTATAGAAGAAATAATTAATCCTTCAATTACAATTAAAGTTTTAGGACACCAATGATATTGAACATATGAATATTCAGACAAAAAAAAAATAGAAATTGAATCTTATATAATTAATAAAACAAAAAAAAATGAATTCCGACTCTTAGAAGTATCAAACCGAATAATTATCCCATTTATAACCCAAACTCGAATAATTATTTCATCTTCAGATGTTATTCATTCATGAACTATTCAACCTTTAGGTATCAAAATAGATGCTATTCCAGGACGACTTAATCAAACATCAATTATAATAAAAAAACCAGGAATTTTCTTTGGACAATGTTCAGAAATTTGTGGTATAAATCACAGATTTATACCCATCTCACTGGAAAGAATTAACATAAAATTTTTTATTAAATGAATAAAAAATAATTAAATTGTTCACATTAAGTGACTGAAAAGAAAGTAATGGTCTCTTAAACCAAAAAATAGTATTAATCGTATACTCTTAATGAAAGAAGTTAGTTTAATATAAAACAATTATTTGTCAAATAAAAAAAATAATAATTTATACCTCTTGATTCCACAAATATCACCTATAATATGAACAACCATTCTAATATTATCATATATAATAATTATACAAATATTGTCAAACTTATATTTCAATATTCAATTCAAAAAAAAAATAAAAAAACTAAAAACCAATAAAAATATTATTAAAACTAAATGATAACTAGATTATTTTCATCATTTGATCCATCAACAAATATATTTCAAATAAACTGAATAATAATAAGTACAACTATAATTATTTTACCTATAAACTTTTGATTAAAAAAATCACGATGACAAATTTTTAAAAAAAAATTAGAAATAAAAATATCTTCAGAATTTAAAAATTCAACCAACCACAAAGAAATAATTTTACTTTCAATAAGAGTAATAATAATAATTTTATTAAATAATATTACAGGACTTTTTCCATATAATTTTACCTCTACAAGACATATTTCATTATCTATATCAATTTCAATCCCTATATGAATAATACTAATAATTTACGGATGAATAAAATTTTCAAAAATTATGTTTATTCACTTATTACCATTAGGAACACCATCACCTATTATACCTATAATAATTTTAATTGAAACAACAGGAAATATTATTCGACCTATTTCCTTGTCAGTGCGACTGACAGCAAATATGATTGCAGGACATTTATTAATAACATTATTAGGAAACTTAAATTTAACAAAAATTATTTGAATAATTTTACCTATACAAATTTCATTATTAATATTTGAAACAGCTATTACAATTATTCAAGCATATGTTTTTTCAACATTAATCACACTGTATTCTAGAGAAATTCCATATGAAAAAAAATCATCCATTCCATATAGTTTCTAAAAGACCATGACCAATTTTGACATCAATAAATGTTTTTTCAACACTCCTAGGAATAATTATATGAATATACATAAAACAAATTATTATCTTAAATTTAGGAATATTTTTTACTACTTTATGCTTAATTTTTTGATGACGAGACATTAACCGAGAATCAACTTTCCAAGGAAATCACACAATTAAAGTAATAAAAGGAATAAAAATAGGTATACTAATATTTATTTTATCAGAAGTAATATTTTTCTTTTCATTTTTTTGAAGATTTTTTCATTCAAGTTTATCTCCATCAATTGAAATCGGAATAAAATGACCCCCAAAATCAATTTATCCATTTAATCCTCTTGAAATTCCTTTATTAAATACTATTATTTTATTATCATCAGGAGCTAGAATTACATGAGCACATCATAGAATATTGAATAATAAAATAAATCAATCTATTAAATCAATAATTATTACTATCATAATAGGATTATACTTTACAATTTTACAAGAATGAGAATATAAACAATCACAATTCACTATTTCAGATTCAATTTATGGTGCAACATTCTTTATATCAACTGGATTCCATGGTATTCACGTAATTATTGGAACAATATTCATTATAGTTTCAATAATACGAATAAAAATAATATATATATCAAAAAATCACCACCTAGGATTAGAAATATCAGCATGATATTGACATTTTGTAGACGTAGTATGATTAATTCTTTATATTTCAATTTATTGATGAGGAAAATATTCTTTTAGTATAAAAAGTATATTTAATTTCCAATTAAAAGGTTTAAATTTAAAAGAATAATTAAAATTACAATAACATCACTATTTTTAGTAATAATTATTTTATTAACATTTATAATCACAACCATAATTTCAAAAAAATCAAAAATAAGACGAGAAAAAAATTCACCCTTTGAATGTGGATTTTCATCAATATCATCAGCACGAAAATCTTTTTCAACACATTTTTTTTTGATTGCAACCCTATTCCTAATTTTTGACATTGAAATCTCCATTATTTTACCAATATATTCAACAAAAATAACAATTTTAAAAGAATGATTATTAACATCAACAACAATTATTACAATTTTAATTTTTGGTTTAATTCATGAATGAAAAAATGGTATATTAAACTGGTCAAAATAAAGGAATATAGTTAATTATAACATTTTCTTTGCAAGAAAAAAGTATTGAAATTCAATTGTTCTTATTAGAGTAAAGAAGTAAAATACAATTAATTTCGACCTAAAATTAGAGAAAATTCTCCATACTCAAATTAAATTAATTGAAACTAATAATTTTAAGTATTTCACTGTTAATGAAAATATAGGTTTATAACCCAATTAAAAGAATAAATTTAAGAAGCTGCTAACTATCTTTACAGTGTTAAATCACTTTATTCTTGTTTATATAGTTTAAAAAAAACATTATATTTTCAATATAAAAATAAATAAATTTTATAAACTTATTTGAAAGAATAATTCTATCTTAACATTTTCAATATTAAACTTTAACTTAAGCTATTCAAATAAAATATATATAAAAAAAAAAAAAAAAAAAAAAAAAAAATTATAAAAAAATAAAATCTATTATTAAAAAATTCTATTAATAAACAATAAAATCACCTTAAAAACCCTAATAAACCACCAGAAATAAAATATTCAAATCAACCATTATCAACAATATTTATATAAAATAACCCAAAAGAAAAAAATCGATAAATAAAAAACCCAGTAGAAAAATAATTTAAATACACTATTGAACCAAAAAAATAACAGACAAAAAAATTACAAAATAAATATAAATTATCTAAAAAATTAAAAAAAAAAAAAAATAAAAAAATTATTATATAAACTGGTAATATCTTTATAAATAAATCAACAAAAAAAATAAAATCTACAAATAATCAATATAAAAAAGAACCAATAAATAAAGAAAATATATATAAAAAAAATATAGATAAATTTATATAAAATCTATACTTAAAAGTTAAAAGAGGAAAAAAAAAAATATCTGAATAAAATATATAATAAATTAAACGAATTCTATAAATTAAAGTTAAAACAACAGAAAAAATAAAAAAAAAAAAAATTAAATATCTTAATTCTCTTAAATATAAAAGTTCTAAAACAAAATCTTTTGAATAAAATCCAGAAAAAAAGGGGAATCCACACAAACAAAGCAAACTAATAAAAAAACAAGAAGATACATAAGGACACTGATTTACTAAACCACCCATATAACGAATATCCTGATTACCAAAAAAACAATGAATAAAATAACCAGAACAAAGAAACAATAAAGACTTAAAAATAGCATGAATTAATAAATGAATAAAACATAAAGTTAAACAACCTAAAGAAAGAATAAAAAATATAAATCCTAATTGTCTTAAAGTAGAAAAAGCAATAATTTTTTTAAGATCATTTTCCAAAAATGCATTTATCCCAGAAATAAACATAGTAATTAAAGAAATATATATTAAAAAAAAAGTATTAAAATAAAATAAATAATTATTAAAACGAATAATTAAAAATACTCCAGAAGTAACTAATGTAGAAGAATGAACCAAAGAAGACACAGGTGTAGGAGCCGCTATAGCAGAAGGTAATCAAAAACAAAAAGGAAATTGAGCACTCCTAGTAAAAGAAGCAAACAAAATTAAATAAATTAAATAATTAGAATTTAAATCATAAAAATCATTATATAAAAAAAAATGTCAAGAACCAAAATTAAAAAAAAGACCAATACCCAAAATTAAAAAAACATCACCAAAACGATTTATTAAAACAGTAATTATTCCAGAATACATAGATATATTATTTTGATAATAAATTACTAAACAATAAGAAACTAATCCTAACCCATCTCAACCTAAAAGAATACAAACTAAATCAGGAATTATAATAAAAAAAATTATTATTAAAATAAATATAAAAACAAAATAAAAGAAACGAACAAAATTTTTATCTCTACTTATGTAACCAATTCTATAAAAAAGAACTGAACCAGAAATTAAAAAAACAAAAGATATAAAAATTATAGAAATTCAATCAAATAAAAATACTAAAGTAAATAAAGAACCATTTATTTCAAAAATCATTCACTCAAAAAAAAAAATAATATTATTTTCATAAAAAAAAAAAAAAAAAAAAAAAAAAAAAAAACAATTTAATCTAAATAACATAGCCCTACCTCAAAAAGATCTTTGATATCACAAATCAAAATTTTTAATTAAACTAAAAGAACATATTAAATCTTTTTCTTAAAAAAAACCTAAAAAAAATAAAATAAATCAAATATTAAAAAAAAAATTGGATAAACATGTAAAATCAATACAAAATATTCATGTAAATAACAATAACAACCAAACCTTAATAAACTTGAATTTTGACCATGCTGAGTTAAAAAAAAAATTGTTAATCTATAACAAGCAGATAAAAACAAAATAAAAAAAACATAATATAAAGTATTTAAACTTCAATGAGAACAACTAATCACAATACAAATTTCAGAAAATAAATTAATTGAAGGAGGACAAGATATATTTATTACACAAAATAAAAATCAAAAAAAAGATAAAGATGGAAAAATTCTAATTATACCCCTCAAAATAAAAAATCTTCGTCTTATGAACCGATTATATAAAATACCAACTAAAAAAAATAGACCCGAAGAAACAAATCCATGTCCTACTATAAAAATTAAAGAACCTAAATAACCTCATGATCTTATAGTGAATAACCCAACAATTACTATTGATATATGACAAACAGAAGAATAAGCAATTAATATTTTTAAATCTCTTTGAACTAAACAAATTAATCTTACTAATAAACAACCTATTAATCTTAAACCAACAAAAAAATATCTTAATTCAAAAATAAAATTATATATAAATACTAATAAACGAATAAATCCATAACCCCCTAACTTTAACAAAATACCAGCTAAAATTATTGATCCACCCACAGGAGCTTCAACATGAGCCTTAGGTAATCAATTATGTAATCCAAATATAGGAAACTTAATTAAAAAACAAAATATTAAAAAAAATATTAAAACTATTCTATCAAACTTATAATCTAAAAAATAAGAAAAATTTCCTATAAAATTATTTATATAAAAAATAATTAGTAAAAAAGGAAAAGAACCAAATAAAGTGTAAAAAATTAAGTATCAGCCGGCATTTAAACGTTCTGGTTGATACCCTCAACCAAAAATAATTAAGAATACAGGAATTATTATTCCTTCAAAAAAAAAATAAAAATAAAAAAAATCCATTACTGAAAATACTAAAAACAAAAACAATAAAATAAAATTTATATAAAAAATGTATAAACTTAAATAACTTATTAAAAATCTTAAACCAGATAAAGAAATCAATAAACAAATTCAAATTCTTAAACAAATAAAAATAAAAGATAAATTGTCAACACCAAAAATATAAGAAATAGAATAAAAATACAAATAAAAAAAATTTAAAAAAAAAAAAAAAAAAAAAAAAAAAAAATTCCATAAACATAATAGATCAAATCTAACATAAAAATAATAGGAATCATAAAAAATAAATATAAAATATATTTTAACATATTCTTAAACTTATTAAATAATCTAAAGAACCTTTTCGAACTAAATATACAATTAAAGATAAACCCAAAACACCATCACAAACAACTAAAACCAAATATAAAATTCTAAAAAAACTTTCATAACAAAAAAAAGAAAAATTAAAATAACATAATCTAAATAAAGAAACAGTTATAAATTCTAATATTAATATAGATATCAAAAAAAACCTACGAACAAAAAATAAACCAAAAAAACCAGAAAAAAAAATTATTAATATAAATAACATTAGTCTTAATAGTTTAAAATAAAACAATGATTTTGTAAATCATAAATAGAATTAATTATCTTTAAAACAAATATCAGTAAAGAAAAAAATTTCTTCTTTAGTCTCCAAAACTAAAATTTTTACTATAAAATATTTACTGAATAAAAATAATAATAATTTTATTATCATTAACCTCACCAATTTTAAAACATCCTATTTCTTTAGGTTCAACCTTAATAATTCAAACAATTTTAATTTGTAATTACTTGTCATCAAATTTTGAATCTTCATGATATAGATATATTATTTTTATTACTATTATTGGAGGAATAATAGTTATATTTATATATATATCAAGAATCGCATCAAATGAAAAATTTAATATAATTAAAATAAAATTTATATTTATAATTATTATTTTAACAATCACAATTCTAACTTTAGAAAAATATAAAATAAATTTAATTAGAAAAATAGAAGAAAAAAAAATTATTTTTCATGAAATTGAAGAAACCAAGTCAACATTTAAATTCTTCAATTTTAACAAAATAAATATTACAACATTAATAATAATTATTTTATTAATCTCAATAATTTCAATTACTAATATTTCCTCTTCATTTGAAGGACCATTAAAAAAAACTTATGTTTAAACCAAACCGAAAAAAAACATTTATTAACAATTTTATTATTGATTTACCCTCACCATCAAATATTTCATCATGATGAAATTTTGGTTCACTTTTAGGTTTATGTTTAATAATACAAATCATTACCGGAATTTTTTTAGCCATACATTATACCCCCAATATTAACCAAGCATTTAAAAGAATTATTCACATTATACGAGATGTAAATTACGGTTGAATAATACGTAATATTCATGCAAACGGAGCATCAATATTTTTTATTTTTATTTACTTACATACAGGACGAGGTTTATATTATGGATCATACAAACTAAAAAAAACCTGAATTTCAGGAACAATAATTTTATTAACACTTATAGCAACAGCATTTATAGGCTATGTATTACCATGAGGTCAAATATCATTTTGAGGAGCAACAGTAATTACAAATTTAATTTCAGCAATTCCATACTTAGGAGAAATAATCGTAAAATGAATTTGAGGAGGATTTGCAGTTGATAACCCTACCCTAAATCGATTTTTTACTTTTCACTTTATTCTTCCATTTTTAATTTCAATAATAGTAATTTTACACCTTATATTTTTACATGAATCAGGATCTTCTAATCCAATTGGATCAATAAACAATGTTGATAAAATTCCATTCCACCCATATTTTACAATTAAAGATATTTTAGGATTTGTAATTACATTATCAATATTTTCTTTTATTATTAATGTTTCACCATTTATATTAACAGACCCAGAAAATTTTTCCATAGCAAATCCTATAATTACTCCCATTCATATTCAACCAGAATGATATTTTTTATTTGCATATGCAATTTTGCGTTCTATTCCTAACAAATTAGGAGGAGTAATTGCTCTAATAATATCAATTTTAATTTTATTATTTATTCCAATTTCAATAACAAATAAATTTCAAAGAAACATATTTTACCCAATAAATAAAATTTGTTTTTGAATTTTAATCAATTCATTTATTTTATTAACCTGAATTGGTGCACGACCAGTTGAAGAACCTTTCATTATCACAGGTCAATTATTAACAACAACTTACTTTTTTATATTTATTATTATACCAGTATTATCAAAAAAATGAGATAAAATGTAGTTAAAAAGCTAAAAGCAATATATCTTGAAAATATAAGAAAGAAAAAATTATTCTGTTAACTTTAATAAAAATAAATACTAAAAAAAATGAAATAAATATAAATTTTTAAAGACACAAAATAAATAAGAAAATTTATTACAACCGGTAAATAACATTTTCAAGATAAATATATTAATTTATCATAACGATAACGAGGAAAAGTACAACGAACTCAAACAAATATAAAAAGAAAAAAAATAAACCTTAAATAAAAAATTAAATTAAAACAATCTCCTCCAAAAAAAATCAACACTATAAAAAATCTTAAAAACATTATATTTATATATTCAGATAAAAAAAATAAAGAAAATATAAATGATCTATATTCAACATTAAAACCAGATACTAATTCTGATTCACCTTCAGAAAAATCAAATGGAGAACGGTTAGTTTCAGCCAAAGAGCAAGAAAAAAAAATTAAGAATAAAGGAAAAGAACAAAAAACTATTCATGTATAACACTGAACATAAATAAAATTAAAAAATCTAAATCTTTCTAAAAAAATTACAAAACATAAAATAATTAAAAAAAAACAAACTTCGTAAGAAATTCTTTGGGCAATTGAACGTATACAACCCAATATAGAATATATAGAATTAGAACTTCAACCAGCAATTATAATAATATAAACACCTAATCCAGAACAACAAAAAAAAAATAATATACCATAAATAAATCTAATTATATTAAAAAAAAAAGGATATAAAAGCCAAAATAATATAGAAATTAATAATCCAAATACAGGAATTAAATAATAAATAAAATAATTACCAAAATTAATATAATAAAATTCCCTAGAAAAAAGTTTTAAAGCATCAGAAAAAGGTTGAAAAAGACCTAAATAACCAACTTTATTAGGACCTTTACGAAACTGAACATAACCCAAAATTTTACGCTCAAACAAAGTAAAAAAAGCTACACCTAATAATAAAAAAATTATTAAAAAAAAAGTTCTAAAAAAAAACATTTACTGAATGTACATAATATACATTTTTAAATTCTAAATTTAAAGCACTTATCTGCCAAATCAGTAAAATAAATTTTACATTTTAAAAGTCCTTTCGTACTAATTAAAATTTTTAAGAAGATAGAAACCAACCTGGCTCACGCCGGTCTGAACTCAGATCATGTAATTTTTTAAAGGTCGAACAGACCTAAAATTGTAAAACCTACCCCACAACTTTAAATTAATCCAACATCGAGGTCGCAAACAAACTTATAGATTTGAACTCTCCAAGTTTATTACGCTGTTATCCCTAAGGTATCTTTATATTATAATCAAAAATTAAAGATCAAATTAACCAAAAATAATTGTAAAAAAAAAATAAAGTTTAAAATTTTATTTATCACCCCAACAAAAAAAACAATATTAATTTAAACAAAAACTACAAAAAAAAATAAATTAAATTAATTTTTAAGATCTATAGGGTCTTATCGTCACTCTAAAAAATTTAATCTTTTTAAATTAAAAATAAATTTCAAAAAATATTTAATTAATAAAGTTATTTTTTCATTTTACCATTCATTCCAGACCTCAATTAAAAGACTAATTATTATGCTACCTTAGCACAGTTAATATACCGCGGCTATTTAAATAAAATTCATTGAGCAGGATTGACTTTAAATAAAATCTAAAAGACATGTTTTTGTTAAACAGGTGAAAAATAATAAATTGCCTAATTCATAAAAAAAAATTTTAATTTTACTAATTTAATCATTTTTAAAATTTAAAAAATTTTAAATAAAAAACTAATATAAAAATAAATATATTAAAAAATTTATTTTAATTTTTTACAAAATTAATATCGAAACAAATTTTAAGTCTAGATAAAATAATTTTTTAAAAAATTATAATAATTTAGAAAGATTATCCTTACTAAAACTAGAAATTTTTAAAAAATAAACAAATAATTACTTTCAAAAAAAAATCCTTAATTAAATTAATTTCTTAGTTAACTAGATATTAATTTAAACTAATTTCATTTCAAATCCAAAAACTTTTTTTATATAATTATAAAACATTAAAAAACAAAAATTTTTAAATCATAAATTTTCGAGAAAATAAAATAAATTAAATAATTTAATTAACCCTGATACAAAAGGTACAAAATAAAAATCTTCTTTTAATTAAAAAAAAAAAATTCCTTAACAGTAAAATAAACTATAAAAAAATAATTTTATTTTAAAAAAATAATAAACAAAAAAAAAATTTTAGCTAAAATAAAAAATAAATAATAAAAACAAATTAATGCTTTCAGAAAAGTTACTATTAATAACTAAATATTTATTGTAAATAAAAAAAAATTTCTGTTTCTAGATACACTTTCCAGTACATCTACTTTGTTACGACTTGTCCCAATTTATGGGAATGACGGGCGATATGTACATTAGTAAGAACTAAATTCAAAAATTTGAATAAAACTTTTTACTTTTAAATCCAATTTCATAATTTATTAAAAAAAATAATTCAAAAAAAATTGATTAATGTAACCCACAAACCCCCATATATAATTGCACCTTGACCTAACATAAATATAAAAAAATACTAAGAAAATTAATTATCATTACATTCAACGACAGAGATATACAAAAAAATAAAGGTAAAATTTATCGTGGACTATCATTTATAATGCAGGTTCCTCTAAAAAGATTTAAAAACCGCCAGATTCTATAAATTTCAATGTAAATTTACTCACTAGAATTTTGTAATTTAACTAAAATAACAGGGTATCTAATCCTGGTTTAAAAAATAGATTAAACAGAATATAAATATAATTTTATAATAAATTTCACCTAAATTAAAAAAAAAAAAAAAATTTTTCTGAAACCTAAAAAAAATTAATTTAATCATGAAATATAACCGCGAATGCTGGCATAACATTTTTCTGATTTTGAATTTTAATTTATCAAAATAAAATATTAATTTAAATTAAAATTAAACACTGAAAATTTTAAATAATCCATTTAGAAAAAACTATCTTCAATAAAGTTACATGCAAAAAAATAAAAAAACTAATTTAATAAATAAGAATCAAACTCTTTATATACAACTTATGTATCGTGGGACTTATTGGGTGCCCCACATAATGGTTTGTGCATCCCCACATACACCGTGAAGAATTGATAATAAATTAAATAATTAAAATATTGCCCCCACAATATTTAATATTTTTTATTTTTCAATTCTTTATACAACTTATGTATCGTGGGACTTATTGGGTGCCCCACATAATGGTTTGTGCATCCCCACATACACCGTGAAGAATTGATAATAAATTAAATAATTAAAATATTGCCCCCACAATATTTAATATTTTTTATTTTTCAATTCTTTATACAATTTATAGGCATATTTTAAATTTAAATAATTTAAAATTAAAACCCTAAAAGAGCAAGATATAAATATATTTATATAAACAAGTATATATATTATAATAAAATATTTTAATTATAATATAAACTTTAATTAAATTAAATAAATAATTATAATAAAATATTTTATTATATATATAACCTTTTATACAAGCAAGTCTTTTTTTTTTTTTTTTTTTTTTTTATGTATTTATATCAATATTTATTTTTTTTTTTTTTTTATGTATTTATATCAATAAAATATAAAATACATTTTATGAAATTATTTAATTAATAATATTAAGTTTTATTAATAATGATTTATTAATATATTATTTATTTATTAATATTGAACATTAATAATTAATATATTTAAATTTTTATTAGCTAAATATATAGAACAGATAAACTATGTAAATATTTATTAATATATAAATATTTAATTTATATATTATTTATATTAATAATAATATTAATATAAAAATTTATTATATATATATATATATTATTAATATTATAAACATATTAATGTAAATATTTATTATATATATATATATATATTATTAATATAAATATACTAATGTAAATATTTATTATATATATATATATATTACTATTACTATTTATTATATAACAATATTAATATAAACTATTATTATATATATATATAATTATTATTTCCTTTCTTTTTTTTTACTGGTATATTGATATTTTTGTATTTTTCATATTATTAATAAAATATATTATTATAAAATAAATTTTTTTTAACTAAAAAAGGATTCAAATTTCATTTTTTATGAAAAAATACCAAAAAACCCCGATTTTTGCCAAAAAAACCCGATTTTTGCCAAAAAAACCCGATTTTTGCCAAAAAACCACGATTTTATCCAAAAAAACCCCGATTTTATCCAAAAAACCCCGATTTTATCCAAAAAAACTCGATTTTTGCCAAAAAACCCCGATTTTATCCAAAAAAACTCGATTTTTGCCAAAAAACCACGATTTTATCCAAAAAAACTCGATTTTTGCCAAAAAAACCCCGATTTTATCCAAAAAAAACTCGATTTTTGCCAAAAAAACCCCAATTTTATCCAAAAAAAACTCGATTTTTGCCAAAAAAACCCCGATTTTATCCAAAAAAAACTCGATTTTTGCCAAAATAAACCCCACGATTTTATAAAAAATTAACTTTTTAATAAATAAATACACTTAAATATATATTTAAATTTTAAAAAATAAAAATTATTTTAAAATATTTAATTTTAAGTAACGCATTACTTTAGAATTGAAAAGAATATAA